ATTGTTCTTGATTTGTTCTGCAGAGATCTAACTCCTTCTATTTTGATTCATAGTTGTAAGTTCCTACGACATAATAGATCGGTTTTGGAGAAAGGAGAATAATCTTTCTTTATTCTTTGATTTTAAAGAGACATTATCAATAATCAAACAAATAGCGAACAGAGAAAAGCCAGCTATCGGAATCGAACCGATGACCATCGCATTACAAATGCGATGCTCTAACCTCTGAGCTAAGCGGGCTCACCAGAAATTGTACATGCATAGAAATTCAGTAAACTGCTGGTATCTTAGCTATTAACTATTCCTTCTTAGCTATTCATAATTAATATGAATATATAAAAGAATAAAGAATATAGATAAAAAAATATTGAATATTAACAATTAATAGAATAGAGTAATATAAAATTTCGATCTATTTTTCAATTCTATGTTTAAAAATAATCAATATCTTAATTAGATAGTAAGGTTTTTTTTTTTTTTCATTTTTATATTTGAATTCAAATAACATTTGAAATTCTTTTTTATTTTATTTATTGTTTTATATTATAATATTATTACATATATGATATGATTACATATCATATATCATATACTTTTCTATCTAGGATAGAAATTCTCTATCTAATTATTAGATTACAATCTTATTATTCTAATATACATATACATTAGAATTCTATAATATAATTTTATTCATTTTTGAAATATATTAATACTTAATGATTATTTAATGATCATTAATGAATTCCCATTTTAGTTATAGAGGGTCTGCTCTAAGGTAAGGACTAAGGAAAGGATAAGAAATATGAAATAGAAAGATGCAATCCAGAGAAATGCAATTCAGATCATAATGAGACATTCCCCTGCTTTCATTCGGAAAGGTGGAAGCTAAGACAAAAAGACAAAAAAAGAATCGACCGTTCGAGTATTCTAAAATTGTATGAGAAAGATGAGAAGAAGGGAAGCATATATGTGTGGTATATATCTCATGTATATTGAATTGCAGATGCAGAAATGATAGAATCATTTCTGATTGGACCAAATAAAAATACGGTCCCCGATAGAGATGAGATGAAAGAAGATAGGCAAGAAAAAAGGAGGAAGGACTTTTTTTTAGGATTCGGTATCTAATGAATTCAAAGGTTCTAGCATAAGCATAAATGAAAGGAAAAGGGGAAGATTCAAATCTCAAAACAAAATAAAATAAGGGGGGATATGGCGAAATTGGTAGACGCTACGGACTTAATTGGATTGAGCCTTAATATGGAAACCTACTAAGTGATAACTTTCAAATTCAGGGAAACCCTGGAATAAAAAATGGGCAATCCTGAGCCAAATCCTGTTTTCCGAAAACCAGAAAACGCTAAAAGGATAGGTGCAGAGACTCAATGGAAGCTGTTCTAACAAAAACAAATGGAGTTGACTATGTTACGATGTTAAACGAATCCTTCCATCAAAACTCCAGAACCAGAAAGGATGAAGGATAAACCTATATACATAGGTACTGAAATATTATATCAAATGATTAATGATGGCTCGAATCTCTATTTTTTTATATGAAAAATGAAAGAATTGTTGTAAATCGATTCCAAGTTGAAGAAAGAAAAGAATCGAATATTCATTGATCAAATCATTCACTCCATAGTCCGATAGATCATTTGAAGAACTGATTAATCGGACGAGAATAAAGAGAGAGTCCCATTCTACATGTCAATATCGACAGCAATGAAATTTATAGTAAGAGGAAAATCCGTCGACTTTAAAAATCGTGAGGGTTCAAGTCCCTCTATCCCCAAAAAAGCCTACTTGACTCCCTAACTATTTATCTCTCTTTTCATTATCGGTTCAAAATTCGTTATGGTTATCATTCACTCTACTCGTTCACAAAGGGATCCGCGAAGAATTTTTTTTCTCTTATCGCAAGTCTTGTGGTATATATATGATACGCGTACAAACAAACATCTTTGTGCAAGGAATCCCCGTTTGAATGATTCACAGTACATATCATTATTCGTACTGAAACTTACAAAGTTTTTTTTTGAAGATCCAAGAAGAAATTCCAGGTCCTGTATAATACTTTGTTTTGTAATACCCTTTCGTCTTTTTTATTTTTAATTGACATAGACCAAGTCCTCTAGTAAAATGAGGATGATGCATCGGGAATAGCCGGGATAGCTCAGCTGGTAGAGCAGAGGACTGAAAATCCTCGTGTCACCAGTTCAAATCTGGTTCCTGGCACATGATTAATTTGTCTGAATATCTATTCTACAAATTCATTGATGTTTAGATGAATTGACATACATATTCATTAATAGTCTAGATCATGATATATATATATACTTATCCCTCTAGGTGTCTGGAGATATACTCCTCCATCTTTTAGGTATATAAAAAGTATATAAAATATGTAAAAGAAAAGAATTCAATTATGTCTCCTCTTCTTTTTTATTTTTTTTGTTCATACTGTGTCTTGTCTACTCTCATTCAAAAAATGAATACTTCA